ATTTTCACTCTCAAAAACAGGAAGAGGGCGCTGCTCGAAGAAAGGCAAGCGCTCATTGTGCGGTTCCCTCAGAGACCGGGAGACTGAAAAAGTAGTGACTCTTTCCCCTGTAATTTGCTGTCTTGTTTATGAGGTCTTCTTATGGTGTTCTTAGTAGTGGGAGTGTTTTTTTTCTGTTGGCGAAGCTCTCTGAGGATTGGCAGTCCCCCCTCCTTAAGGTCTCCAAGCCTAGTGAATCTCGGCACGATTGGGTAGCCTATGTATGTCCTTTTCTCTTTTATGTAATGGTGTAATTTGTCTGATTGGTGTTTGTGTTCCTTTGTTAGTGTAAGTTTACTGAACGTGTTTGCCAATATCCATATATATCTGAATGTGGAAGTTTTAGTTTAGTGTTACGCCTATATTAGTATTATATATATAATATACTAATATATATAATAATATATATATATACCTTTATAAAAAAATAAATAAAATAGGACGCATAGACGCAAAGAGGTTAACGATTTCACATAGAACCACAAACAAATAATAACAGAAGGATTGCAAACCTTCACCAAAGCAGACAAACCCGAACCCAAGCCGGACACCGAGAAAGACTTAAACAAAATAGTAGAAATAAAGATCCCATACTGAAAGTAAACCGGAATTATGAGACAGGAGAAAAAAAACCATTTTATTTTTAAAGGCTTTTAAATGCGCCTAGAACGATCGTTTTTATGCAGTTTAGGTCATAACCACACACAACCAATTTGAGCAGCGACTCAATAAGTGCGCAACAAGTCTCTGTATTAGGTTACACTTCCTCTTTTCATGACAGGACTTCATTGATTACAAAACTTCAAGCCGAAAAGCCCGCGATCCACTATAAGGGGACAGTTAGGGTTATCATCCACGTCGTGAGTAATGCGCAGTAGCAACTGCTAATTGCATAGATGCATAGAATATCTATCTTGTTTGCCGCTCAGAAAGTCAAGAAAGGAATCGCTACTTCTTTAGGTTTGGTACCAAGCGGTGTGCCGATGGTTCTTGTATTGTTCGCCTTCCTGCTATGAGAAAAAGAGAGAGAAAGACCTGTAGCTGTAGCTAAACTAGCTTCTCGTGCGTTAAACGCTCCATTTCGGGCCTTTGAGCGAGGATCCACATTATCGCCAGTTTCTTCATCAGCCCAACTATACTATAGCTTTAGGCAACAGGTTCCACTAGTCTTGTCTTCAAGCAGAAGGCGATAGACCATCAAGCAAGGAAGAAGCGACTAGTGCTAGAGCCAATAGCCTAAGCCTAGCTACCCAACTCGGAGAGCTGCCCTCTAATAAGATAGAGAATAAATGCGGGCGGACTTGTCGAATCGAAACCGCTTCTTCGGGATAAAGACTGACTGATCAGACGTTTCGAGCAACAAGTCTTTGTGGGAGAGACGTCCCCAGATAATTAGGTAAAGGCGTTGGCATGCACTCCCCTTCCCATGGTGGTTCGATCTGCAGATGCCAAAAGCGAAAGGCTGCAGCTGCCTGAGCTAACCCAACTGCAAGCCGAGCTGCTAGAGATGCTACAGCTGCTCAGACACCTTAAAGCGCCCTAAGGGAATGCTCAAGGTTACTTCCTTAGTTCCCTGTAAGAAAGCTTTTTTTTGTCGGTCAGTCAGGAAAGGCTGCATTTTTTCTGGTCGATCTGGATGAAGCTCTATCTTTAGGTGGACCACGACTCGGGTTAGGCCAAACCTTGTCTTTGTTCAACTTGGGACAATCCTTCTTTCAGTGTCCCTTCTCATGGCAATAACTGCACTCATATATATTAACCTTGTGACGGGATCTAGTGTCTGAGGCATATAGGAAAACAGTGACTGTGGGGCTGCGGCAAAACAGATTGTGTCTGAGTGACAGAGTACATAGGAGTTTTAGTCGAGTCTCCTCTGCTATTAGTTCACTAACAGCTTCATTCACAGTAGGTAGTGGTGAGCGAAGTCATATATCTCCTCTGTTGCTAACTGATCCAAAATTCCAGTCATCACGTTATATAAATCCTTCATACTCTTTTCCCCTTAGAGAAGACAACCAGCTCTTGGACTATCTAAAATGCGCGTCGCGTGCTCAATCTAGCAATCTTGGACAATTTTTGATGAACTGTCACACTAAACTCAAAAAGAAAGAAGAGAAAGAACTGGGCGCCTACATAACGGGTTGCTTGCTTACCAAGCGAGAAACCGGAAAGCGCGCTAGCGCGCTCCGGCTTTTAAGCCTCCGCTTGCTCCTCCAGTTCGATTATTATTCTTGACTTGACTTATTATTAAAAAAACTACTCACTATCAAAATGAAAGACGGTCGATTATCTACCCAAGAAGATAGAGAGTCCCACATACGAAAAAGATGTTATCCAGTAGTTGTAGTCAAACCTGACCTGTGGATCCTTTGGCTTTTCCAGCGATATGCACATATCTAAGTCATTGTCGCTCTGTCAGACCATAATGAAAACACAATTGATCTTCTTCATTAAAAAAAGCGGTACGATTCCTAACCGATTTTTTTAACTTACTCCATCCCTCTCTCCCCCTTTTTTAGCTAACACCATCAACAAACAACCTTGGACAAAGCAAAAAAAAGATGAATAGATGGAGATCAGAGGACGACTTGAGTAAAGTATAGGTCGGATATTTCCGTGATCAGTAAGCAGCGGATCTCCCCCTTTTTGGGGGAGTGGCCTTTTAGGCGTGTTAATTCTATCGACGGGGCGGCCTGCTTTGTTCGGTAGATCTGGTCGAGGTGGTTTTCGTTTACCAGCGCGTAGGTGGTCTAAGTTCCTATGACCGAGTCTTTCTGGCCCCTGTGAACATCTTTTCTTAATGTATTAAAGAGGGCCTCTCTAACCGGTGAAAAGTGGTAGGTGTCCACTAACGGCCATTCCTGGCTCGGCTCCAATAACGCAATTCCGGTAGGAGTCGGTAGTTGGGCACTGGATCCCTTCGGACCTGGAGAACGTGTGACGCTGGGTCGGGGTTTGGTGAACCAACTGGTCGCTCCTCTAGTTGAAGTTTCGGGCCCCTCTTTCGTTGCCTAGGTTACACCTTCGGAATACCCCAGACGGGGATTTCGCTCTACTCCCCCAATCTTCACTTTACGCCACGCCGACTCTCCGTCGTGGAATTAGACCAAGGGGAATCTCTAAAGGACCCCGTCTCCCTTATCTTTCGTACGTAGGAGATCGAAACACAGCCCCAGGGTGTCTATGGGTAAGTAGATCAATCGCCCTAGATAGACAACTACATAGAAGGTCTCTACAAGTCTAAAAAATCATTCTCATTATTTATCGGTAGTTGTCCGGTCGTACCCGAACAATAATATTCCAGAGGGAAATGCACCTAAGATCAAATATTTCGAGCCAGCTTCCGTGGAAAATTCAGACTTTCTTTTTGATGCAGCGATCACATAAAAACATAAACTTTGAAGCTCAATAGCTAAATACATGGCAATTGAATCATGAGCCGAGATCATAAAGAGCATACTGCGAGTAGGAAGTGGAATTAATACAATGGATTCAGAAGCATCAAACCTCTCTTGTTCGAAAGAATCGAAACACATCGAAATGGTACCAGCCGTACTTAATAATGGAAGGATTTGGCAGAAATATGTAGAATGGTCCCTCCTAAAAAAATTATTCCAGAATAAATGGGCAATAGTTAGGAGAGGTGCGCCAGCGGCGAGCAGAAGCAAGGTTATTAGATACCGAAGGAAAGCCCGGCCAGAACCACACGTGCAAGTTTCCCTGCATGTGGCTCGTCCGTGATAACTTCTTCAGATTTGCGTGAACTAGCGGACCGATCACTAAGTGGGGATGCTCCCTCCAGCATAAGCGAACCTTTCTTTTCGGAACTGGTTAGGAATGGGCGCCACTATCCCATCTCGGATCCAGCCATTTTTGATCATGTCCCCTTCCCAACAACCTGCGGCCTTGTCTTGGGGCGTCTTTGGCTTTCTTTACGAAACCCCCGAACAAAGAAAGTCTTTCTCTTCTCGTTCCGGGTCAACGTGAGGCAGAGGCGCCTCCACAGAAGAGGAAATCGCAATGCATCTTGCTCAGCAGGCGTAGCTTGGAGTGGGAGTGTCGCTGGGGGTAAGGTAAGGAAAGTGGCCTAAGAAAGGAAGCCAAACCAACCCAGGGCCTATTGAGCGCAGCTAAGCTAATATGCGTCGGAGAAAGCCAGGTGTCGGAGGAACATTCGGTCCGGAGCATTGATTCCCCATAACGAATAGGCTAGCTCTATCTCTCAATTGCCTATCCTGTGCTCGAGAAAGGGTCCCCCAGTTCCTCGGCCTCGAGGTGCATTTAGTTGTTTTAGATTATACTAGGTACCATGGCACCTTTCGCTTATCCATTCCGCCCGCCCGTCCAGACGCTAGCCCTTTCTCATTATCATCTACCGCCCTTTCTTTCCTCCCGTCCCTTCACGCATCGCATGAAGATCGTCGTATCTATGCTCGACTTCGGTTGCCGGTGCAACAGGTAGGAGTACATTATGGCAGGATCTGTCACCCGGGCAATCAACCCTCCTCCAAGAAGAATGGTGCTATGCCCCCCCGATATCCCTATGGAGCGAAAGAGCTGCCTGGTGATCCCTAGGTTGCAGCACGTCCGGTCGTTAACTCCTCGCGCCGCAGCCGCCGTTTCTAGGACCGACCGACGCCTCACCTGCACAGGTACCTACGTTGTGTAGTATGAGTCGCACATTCAACATAGCGTTCGGACTCATGTGCCTTCCAGAACCAGGGGAGTTCCCTTGCTCCTGCTGCGTACGATTAGCCAGCCTTGCGGCGGCAAAAGGATTAGGACGTCCCCCATGCTACGGTTCCCCGCGGTCCGGCCGCATTAGGTTAGGGAGCTGGGCGATAAAAGCTCCTCCGCATCCCAAAGCGCGCTGCCCTCCTAGGCGCGCAACACTAAGTAATCCAAGCCAACCCACATTACTGACTAACGGTGGATAATCATCTTTCTTAGAGGTACTAAATACAACTCCATGAATGAGCAAAATGAAGGTTGCGTTAATGATAAATATCTCTGGGGAAACCGCTAAAAAAAGATTGAACATGTAGGAGGGAGGAGAGATAACGAATTCTGCTTTCATTTCCCCCGTCTGGAGCACTGAGTTACTTACGGTCCCTCACCCTCAGCAGGCAGAGAGGAAGGGGATGGAAGAAGGGATAGGATAACGAAAGAAGATTGAAACCTGTGGCCCAGGGCCCTTAAAAAATTCAATTTATTTGATCTCCTCCCTGGTGAATAGTCAAACCATATCGACCAAAAGTCCTATTAAGCTTAGCTTAGTTCTCATCGGTAAACTCTCTATGATGGAGCATTTTATCTTGTAACGACAAAAGTATAGACTTCTTTTTCCCTCTTGTTGTAGTCCTTCCAGAATACGATATAGCATCGCCATATCGTATTCCCCCGATCTGGGACGGGGATTTTTTAGTGTCTGAGCTCCCAGTTCCAGCCAATTTACCGTTGGGTCAAGGCTGGCCATGGTCCATCTCGACCTTCACTTCGAAGAGATCTTCCGCTTGCATACCTGCTATCAGATAGTCTATGGGTGTAGGAAACTTGTTGTAAAACAAAAGGCGCGTTTCAATGTCGAGAAGAAACTCTCCCCCAATCACTTCATCGGGTTTATAAGAATGGGGTGCGAGAGGATTAAGATGACCCAGCAGCCTCTCCTGAGGCACGGTCCCTGGAGCAGGTTGATTAACAGATGTGCCTGTGCGTGCTTTCTGTTTCCGAAACAGAACACGACACCAACAGGTCCCGAATCCACGAGGACGTGCCTCCCGCAGTTCCCTCTTCTGTCATAAAAAGAGCGAAGCCAAGAACAATAAGCGAATGCAGCTGCCTTTTTAAAAGTGGATAACTGTAGAATACTTCTTCCTTTTGGGGTCATTGTCCTATTTTTTCCTCTATCTTAATTTTTATTACGCAAGCGCCTTCGCTTTTCCTTGATTGTTTGTTTGTTGATTCCTCTTCTCCACGTTACTTTTTCGGGCATAGCAACAATGAGACCGCTGATCATATAAAAAGATATGCGGGACCTTTATCGTTTGGGTGACTCACCAACCGACCCAGCAGTGATCGATGACAGAATGGTACGAACAAATCAAAGTCATTGGATTTTTTAGTTCTCCATTGAACCCACCAAAGGCCTTAGCATATGTTCCATCATGGGTGTGCACCTCCTTCCGGGGCAGGAGCCGGCCTCCCACTCTCTTATGCAGCATTTCTTTATTAGCTTAGCGGGTGGATCGTGCAATAAGCCTCTCTCGACCCTCCCTTTCTCATACGTATTTATGAAAGTTCCTTTCGAGATCCGGTCCATCATAAACTCAGTCAGATCTTCTTGTTTGCCCGCTTTGTTCCTTTAACAGATTTGATCGGCTTTTCGTGCCTGCAGCCCCGCTTCCATTCTACCTTTAATCCGCTTCAAAAAGTTTTAAGCACTACGGCCGAACTCCGTTTGCTGGATCCGGCTTTCTTTGGCTAAAAAGAGGTGTGTGTGGCCGTCGTATCTGCCCGCCCCCTTCTTCATTCATCCATTTAAAGGGGGAGCGGTGGGCCTTAAAAAAGGTGCGAGGGAGTGATGGGCAACCTTAGTCTATATGTTGCTCGTGAGCCGCCAAGTACCAGTCTCGCAACAGTACTGGCGTTAAAGGATCGGTCCTTCACTTGCTTCTAGTTCGCGAGTCGAACTCGCTCTCTTGCCACGCCTTTCACTCACTCGCTTGAGTCGGATTCCATCTTGGAGGATCGTTCGTTCTTCACTCTCTTGCTATTACCCGCAGGGAGCGCAGCAACCGACGGACGGTGCATATTATCATATAGAAACAAGCGAAGCGTTGCGATTCGTACTACCGAAGTCGCTAACCGGCAGGCAATAGAGTCAGCTTACGGGGTGGGGCGCAAGCAAGCGTAGCGAATCACATAGAGTTGCCCCTACCTGCCGGCGCGCAGATAGATAGGGCGGGCGAAGCGCGAAGGGATGGATGTCTGAGCGGTTGAAAGAGTCGGTCTTGAAAACCGAAGTATTGATAGGAATACCGGGGGTTCGAATCCCTCTCCATCCGCGAGGTCATAAGTTCTCTCTTGCGTTATCTATAGATAAGAACGAATCGGATCGACTCGACTGATATGATGGATGGAATGGGTAGACGATAGCCTTGTGCAGGTGCTTTCAAGACTCTCAGGTGTCTAGGTGCTTTCTCTAGGAGCTTTAGACGCGGGGGGGTGCTTTGTTGGGTGTGGAGTGAGTGGTAGCAGTTTAGTAAGGGCATGGCTTATGGCAGGGAGTAACCCGATAGCTCTTGTTGAGTCGACTGTGAACGCATGGTTGGCTCTTAAAAAGAATCGCTCTTCTTCATCTTTTGCCCTTATCTTCCTCATTCCTTCCTTGATCAACGCATGGGATCCTTACAAGTTCATGAAGACTAGTAAGTGTTATAGCCATACGCAGTAAGGTCGCAG